TGAAATTTCAATAAAATAAGGAGTTTTTATGTCACGTTACCGAGGGCCTCGTTTCAAAAAAATACGCCGCCTGGGGGCTTTACCGGGACTAACGAGTAAAAGACCTGGAGCCGGAAGCGATCTTAGAAACCAATCGCGCTCCGGGAAAAAATCTCAATATCGTATTCGTTTAGAAGAAAAACAAAAATTGCGTTTTCATTATGGTCTTACAGAACGGCAATTACTTAAATATGTTCGTATCGCCGGAAAAGCAAAAGGATCAACGGGTCTGGTTTTACTACAATTACTTGAAATGCGTTTAGATAACATCCTTTTTCGATTGGGTATGGCTTCAACTATTCCTCAAGCCCGCCAATTAGTTAATCATAGACATATTTTAGTTAATGGTGGTATAGTAGATATACCAAGTTATCGTTGCAAACCCCGAGATATTATTACAGCAAGGGATGACCAAAAATCGAGAGCTCTGATTCAAAATTATCTTGATTCATCCCACCATGAAGAATTGCCAAAGCATTTGACTCTTCACGCATTCCAATATAAAGGATTAGTCAATCAAATAATAGATAGTAAATGGGTCGGTTTGAAAATAAATGAATTACTTGTCGTAGAATATTATTCTCGTCAGACTTAAACCTAACTAAAATAACAAACCAAGGGTTCGTACAATTTTTCCCTTTCACTTAAGTTAAGTAAAGGGACACAAGGTAAGGAATTGGATCCGGAGATTTGTATTTTTCTCCCATTCATGTATCATAGATCAGTAGGCGGATCTTTATTCCCTGCCCGTTCTTTCTTTCCTTCCGTATCACAGAAATTAGGAATTGAGAATCTATCTCAAAGAAAGGTCTGAAGCATTGGTGAATTGGGTGAAGATACGGAAAGAGAGGGATTCGAACCCTCGGTAAACAAAAGCCTACATAGCAGTTCCAATGCTACGCCTTGAACCACTCGGCCATCTCTCCTACATAATGATTATGACCGAGAATCCGAGCGAATTGCGAGTTGTTCATATTCGATTGTTAGATGGGTACAGACACTCGAATCCGTTCTAGCTATAAAAATGGAAAACTTTTCATCAAAGAAAGAATTTTTTCTTCGAGCCAGGGAGCTGGGAGAAAAAGATAATATAATTTTTTTTTTGAAAAACGGTTAAAAACAATAACAATAAAGATATATCTTGTTTGCCAAGACGGAGACGGCGCTCCTACCTTTTTCTGATATTTTTACCGGATTCAATCAATGAATTGGAACGAATCAACCGATCGGTCTATTTTCTTAGACTATGGTGAATGGATACCTTTAGATCATAATTATCTTTTTATTCGAATTCAATTTCCATAAGAATTTGAAAATTTCTTTCAAATTTTAGGTCGCTTAACAACAACCCCTTAACCCGTAAATCTATTCCAAATTCATAAATCATCCTTTTCGATTTGATTGTATAGTGTATAAGCGTCTACCCGCTATGCACAAAACACAAAATGGAGGGTTATTCTATTTTCATTATAGAAGGATTATTGAAGAATTATTCGATTTTTTTCTTCTTTGGATCTTAATTTCAGAAAAACTTCTCGAATTCTCCTAATCCGCAAGATAAATTCTTTGATTCTTCTACTTTGATCAAATCGGAATAGTTCCTTTCATTCTTATACTACTACATTTATACTACTACATTTGGATGAAATCGAATCGGATTCTAATATTTCTTATTTTTTATCGACCCCTTTCAAAAAGAAAAAATTGGATATGAGTCTGCTTTTATGTTATTTCGTACTGTAAAATTCCTTTACTTGTGGGATCGTTTTCTCACGAGAGTTAATGAAAAGAATTATAGAATGGATTTATACCTATGCCTAGATCGCGGATAAATGAAAATTTTATTGATAAGACCTTTTCAATTGTCGCCAATATCTTATTACGAATAATTCCGACAACTTCAGGAGAAAAAGAGGCATTTACCTATTATAGAGATGGTGTGATTTGATTATTTTTTTATTTACCGCTTCGGTCTTAGGAGAAAGACGGAAGATTCGGGATAGAAAAGAAGGAAAAAGATTATTGAAAAAATCTACGCTTGTTGAAGGTGAAGTTTCTAGATAAAACAATTCCTTCTGTCGTGTATCCCCGATTAATGCAGCCTCAGATGCTTCAATTGTCGATTCGAGTATTGAGCGAAAGGTTACACCTATGGGTTCTATATTACAGGCCAACTCTACCATACTAGACTAGTACCAATAGGCCGCATAGGGGAAGAGGCGCTACGCCTAGGAATCAACAACACGAAAACTTTGTTTAAAATTACCGCTTTTCCTTATCGGGATCGGGACTAAAAAGAATGGTTGGGATAACAAACATCCATCTCGTTGGTACTTTGGATACCCTTAGAACCATAGAAGACTGTTGAAGTGATTAATTCCTGGAAATTAAAGGGCGTTGAGAACAAAGAAATTGTTGGAGTTTACATTTTTATCTAGTACCAGTATCAACACGCGTGATG